AATAAGATGCCTGAAAAAGGGTTATTTTGATAGAATAAATTATACATTTTTATGTTCTTATTATAAATTTAAGAATTAAACTTATCATTGAATATCAAAAATTCATGTGCATCTTACACTAATTTATAATTTAAAAAGATAAGCTAATTAAGCTTTTAGGTTCATACCCTAATTATAGAAGTTAAATCTTCTTCTTTTTAATTTCCTTAAATTTAACAAAATTGTTATATTATACAACTATAATTATTGGGGTTATAGTTTGTATTTGTTCTAACAATTGAATAATAATTTGAGCAGGGTTAGAAATTAGATTAATATCATTTTTACCACTTATAACAAGAAATAGAATACTTAGATCTGAGTCTATAATAAAATACTTTATTATTCAAGGTATAAGATCAGCATTAATAATATTTGGGGTTATATTTATGCTTATTGATTTTTTTTACAGAAATTATATTCTTACAATATCTCTTATATTAAAAATTGGTATTTCTCCATTTCATAATTGGGTTTTAAGTGTCATTGATGGATTAAATTACGAGTGTGTTTTTTTTTTATTAACATTTATAAAAATTTCTCCTTTGATAATTATATCTTATATTAATGTTATATTATGAATTCCTATTTTAATTTCCTTAGTTGTTGGGGCAACTTTGGGTATTAATCAAAATTCTATACGTAAAATATTGGGATATTCATCTATTTACAATTTAGGTTTTATTTGTTCTTGTATTTCAGAAATTTCATTATGAATTATTTATATATTAATTTACAGTTTTATGCTTATAAGTATAATTTTTATAATTAGAAAATTAAATGTTTCTTATTTTAATCAAGTTATAATAAATGAATTTGATTTGAAAATTAAATTATCTTTTTGGCTAATAATATTATCATTTGGTGGTATTCCTCCTATATTAGGGTTTTTAAACAAATTAATATTATTTGAATTCATAATTTATAGTAATCAAATACTAGTATTATTTTTTATAATTATTTCTTCATTAATTGTAATGTTTTATTATATTCGGTCAACTTTCATGTCAATTATGATTAGATCAATAATTATGAAATGAAACTTGTTTTCTTTAAATTATTCTGTAATTTATACAGCAACAATTAATTTTATGTTAATATCATTAATAATTTTTGTTAAATCTTTAACTTAAGATTTTAAGTTATATAAACTATCAACCTTCAAAGTTTAAAAAACCAATCTAAGATGGTAAGTCTTAGATAGAATCAATATTAAATTTGCAATTTAATGTTTTTTTTAAACTATAGGACTTATCAAGGGAATAATAAATTCTTAAGTAAATTTACAGTTTACTACTTAAATCAGACACCTTAATAATGATTAAATGATTGTTTTCTACAAATCATAAGGATATTGGGACTATATATTTCATTTTTGGTATTTGGTCAGGTATAATAGGTATAATACTTAGAATAATTATTCGTATTGAATTAGCACAGCCTGGGTCATTACTTAATAATGATCAACTTTATAATGTAATTATTACAGCACATGCTTTTATTATAATTTTTTTTATGGTTATACCAATCATAATTGGAGGTTTTGGAAATTGATTACTTCCATTGATAATTGGTGCTCCTGATATAGCTTTCCCTCGAATAAACAATATAAGATTTTGATTATTACCACCATCATTAATTTTGCTTTTAGTAAGAAGAGCTGTTGAGATAGGATCAGGAACAGGTTGAACAGTATATCCTCCTTTATCATCTAATATTGCTCATTCAGGAGCAAGAGTTGATTTAACAATTTTTTCATTACATTTAGCTGGTATTTCATCAATTTTAGGAGCAGTTAATTTCATTACTACAGTAATTAATATACGAAGAATTGGTATAAATTTAGATCGAACTCCTTTATTTGTATGATCTGTTGTTATTACAGCTTTACTTTTATTGTTATCTTTACCTGTTTTAGCAGGTGCAATTACTATATTATTAACTGATCGTAATATTAATACTAGATTTTTTGATCCTTCAGGAGGTGGAGATCCTATTTTATATCAACATATATTTTGATTTTTTGGTCATCCAGAAGTTTACATTTTAATTCTTCCTGGGTTTGGATTAATTTCTCATATTATTACTCAAGAAAGAGGTAAAAATGAATCTTTTGGTTATATTGGGATAGTATATGCTATACTTTCTATTGGATTATTAGGCTTTGTAGTATGAGCTCATCATATATTTACTGTTGGTATAGACGTTGATACTCGAGCTTATTTTACCTCAGCAACTATAATTATTGCAGTACCAACTGGTATTAAAATTTTTAGTTGAATAGCAACTATGCATGGGGTTTCATCAAAAATTAGAATTTCTATAATATGATCATCAGGATTTGTATTTTTATTTAGAATAGGTGGATTAACTGGAATTATTTTATCTAACTCATCAATTGATGTAGTATTGCATGATACTTATTATGTAGTTGCACATTTTCATTATGTTCTTTCTATAGGAGCTGTATTTGCTATCATAGCTGGATTTATTCAATGATATTCATTATTTACAGGTTTAACAATAAACCCTAAATGATTAAAAATACAATTTTTAACAATATTTGTTGGAGTAAATTTAACATTTTTTCCTCAACATTTTTTAGGATTAAGAGGTATACCTCGTCGATATTCTGATTACCCAGATTTTTATACATTATGAAATGTTATTTCTTCTATTGGTAGTTTAATTTCTTTATTAAGAGTAATAATAATAATTTTTATTATTTGAGAAAGAATAATTTCCAAACGAATTGCATTATTTGCAAATAATAATCAATCTTCAATTGAATGAATTCAAAAACTTCCCCCTGAAGAACATTCTTACTATGAACTTCCGTTATTAATTTTATAATTCTAATATGGCAGATTAGTGCAATGAATTTAAGATTCATTTATGAATAAATATTTTGTTAGAAATTTCTTCATGAATAACATTAACATTTCAAGATGCTGTATCCCCTATCATAGAACAATTAATTATATTTCATGATCATACTATAATAATTATTACTATTATTACAGTAATTGTTACTTATATAATAGTTTCATTAATAATAAACAAATTTATTAATCGTTTATTATTAGAAGGTCAAATAATTGAATTAATTTGAACAATTTTACCAGCCTTCTTATTAATTTTTATTGCATTACCATCATTACGAATTTTGTACTTATTAGAGGAAATTAATAATCCTATAGTAACTATTAAAGCAATTGGTCATCAATGATATTGATCTTATGAATATTCAGATTTCAAAAAAATTGAGTTTGATTCTTATATAAAACCTATTAATGATTTAATACTAAATGAATTTCGTTTATTAGATACCGATAATCGAATTGTATTACCTTATAATATTAATCTACGAATTTTAGTTACATCTTCTGATGTTATTCATTCATGAACAATTCCTTCATTAGGAATTAAAATTGATGCTTCTCCTGGTCGAATTAATCAAGGTAGAATATTAATTAATCGGCCTGGTTTATTTTTTGGTCAATGTTCAGAAATTTGTGGGGCAAACCATAGATTTATACCTATTGTTATAGAAAGAGTAAATTTAAAATCATTTATTTCCTGACTTTCTAATTATTCATTAAGAAACTTAAATGCAAGTATTGGTCTCTTAAATCAAATTATGATAATTAGCAAATATCCTTAATGAAAAATTTAGTTTAAGAAAAAACGTTGATTTGTCAAATTAAAAATATTTAATAATAGTTTTTATTGCCTCAAATAGCACCAATTTTTTGAATAACATTAATAATTACATTTATTTTAATAATATTAATAATAATAACTATTATATATTTTAATATAATAAATAAATCAATAAAGAAAAATGATATTTTCACTAATCAAATAAATTGAAAATGATAACAAATTTATTTTCAGTATTTGATCCTTGTACTGGGATTTTATCATTAAATTGATTAAGAATTATAATTTTTATATTAATAATTCCAAAAAATTTCTGGTTTTTAAAAAATAAAAATATAATTATTTATAATATACTAATATATAAACTTCATTTTGAGTTAGTTTCATTAATAAAATATAAGGGAATAAGATTATTAATATTAAGATTATTTGTAATAATTATATTTAATAATATTATAGGACTTCTTCCATATGTTTTTACTGCTTCTTCTCACTTAGTATTTTCACTTTCATTAGCACTTCCTATATGAATAGGATTTATAATTTATGGTTGAATTAATAATACTAATTATATATTTATACATTTAGTACCAACAGGAACCCCATCAATTTTAATACCATTTATAGTATTAATTGAGACTATTAGAAATTTTATTCGTCCTGGGTCTTTAGCTGTGCGATTAACAGCTAATATAATTGCTGGTCATTTATTAATATCATTACTAGGGGGAAATACAAATTTATTAATAATAATTTCTTGTATATTATTATTTATTATTTTGATAATTTTTGAAATAGCTGTGGCTATAATTCAATCTTATGTTTTTATAACTTTAACAAACTTATATTCTAGAGAAGTATAAATGAATAATCATCCATTTCATTTAGTTGAAAATAGACCATGACCTATTACAGGTTCAATTGGAGTTATAACTATTACATCAGGTATAATTCTATGGTTTCATAAAATTAATATAAATTTATTTATTATTGGATTTATAATTATTATTTTAACAATAATTCAATGATGACGAGATGTAACTCGTGAATCTACGTTTCAAGGTTTACATACTAAGAAAGTATCTTTCAGTATAAAATTAGGTATAATCCTTTTTATTGTATCTGAAGTATTATTTTTTTCTTCATTTTTTTGAGCTTTTTTTCATAGAAGTTTATCACCTACAATAGAAGTAGGTTTACAATGACCCCCTTTAGGAATTAAAACATTTGATCCTATAAATATTCCTATGTTAAATACAATAATTTTAATTTCTTCTGGAATTACAATTACTTGAGCTCATAATTCGATTATTAATAAAAATTATAATCAAATAATACAAAGAACTATTTTAACAGTTTGTTTAGGAATTTATTTTTCTTTACTTCAATTATATGAATATATTGAATCTCCGTTTTGTATTTCAGATTCAATTTACGGAAGAACATTTTTTATAAGAACAGGATTTCATGGCATTCATGTTATTATTGGGACTATCTTCATTGTAGTGTCTGCTATACGAATAATTAAACTTCATTTTTCAAGTAATCATCACGTTGGATTTGAATCTTCAGCTTGATACTGACATTTTGTAGATGTAGTTTGACTTTTCTTGTATATTTCAGTTTATTGGTGAGGTAAATAATTCTTTTATTATAAAAAGTATATCAAGCTTCCAACTTGAAGGTTTAATATTTAAATTGAATAATTAACAAATTATTACTATTTTTAATAATTATTATTTGTTTAGTTTTATTAATTTCCTTATTAATTATATCAATCAGAAAAAAATCAATTGTAGATTTACAGAAATCTACTCCATTTGAATGTGGATTTAATCCTATATCTTATAAACGTTTACCATTTTCTATTCATTTTTTTTTAATTGCAGTAATTTTTTTAATTTTTGATATTGAAATTATTATTATTGTTCCTATAATTTTTACAATGAAATCTTCAATATTAATATATTGAATAATTACATCAACAATATTTGTATTAATTTTAATAATTGGGTTATTTCATGAATGATTAAATGGAATATTAAATTGGACAAATTAAACAGGATTATATTTAATTATAATACTTGATTTGCAATCAAGAAGTGCTAAAAAGCTAATCTTTAACAAAGAAGTAAATTTTACATTTAGTTTCGACCTAAATATAAAGGATATAACCTTCATGTTTTAGTTGAAACCAAAATTGAGGTAACTTATTGTTAATAAGATAATTGAATTTATATTCCAATTAAAAGAGATTAAGAATAAAAATAGCTTCTAACTAATTTTTAAAGCGGTTAAATTCCGTTTATCTCTTAATTTATTTAGTTTATTTAAAACATTTTATTTTCATTAAAAAGATGGTTAAATTATAACCTATAAATTATTTTAAGAGATAACTCACGATAGTAGCTTCAATACTAAACTCTAAACTTAAGCTATTAAAATAAATTATATAAATAAATCATATAAGAAAAGAAATTAAGAACATTTTTAAATTATTAGAAGAATAATATTGAATTAAGTTAGAAGTTTTTAATAAATAGAAAGATATTCCAAATCCTCCATAATATTCACCTCAAGATGAAACATTAAATCTATTAACTAATGAATACTTATAAACAAATTTATATAAAAAAAATGAATATCCAAATATAAATCACATATATCTATTAAAAAGATAAAATTTTAAATTAAAAAAGTATTTAAAATTACATAATTCTAATCCAAATCATAAACCTAAAATTACAATTAATAAACATAATATTTTAATATTAAAAGGTAATATAATAAAATTTAAATCAAAATTTACTATTCATATTAAAACACCACCTGTGAAAATTGAAAAAAAAGTTAAAACAAAAATTCTAATTTTTATTAGATTAAATCTATCATTAATAAAATTAAAAGGTATAAATTTGTAATTAGAAATTATTCTATAATAAAATAAACGAGATCTATAACATGCAGTTAATCCAAGAGAAAAATAAAACATTACAAAAGCAAAGAAATTTAATCTTATAAATGATAGATTTTCTATTATAAAATCCTTAGAATAAAACCCTGAAAGAAATGGAATACCACAAAGAGTTAATCTTGAAATATTAAAGCATGAAGAAGTAAAAGGTATAAAATTACAAACAGAACCTATTATGCGGATATCTTGGTTATCATTCATATAAAAAATAAAAATTCCTGCACATAAAAATAATAATGATTTGAATATTGCATGAGTTAATAAGTGAAAAAAAGATAAATTTACTATATTAAAAAATAATGAACTTATTATTAATCCTAATTGTCTTAAAGTAGATAAAGCAATGATTTTTTTTAAATCAAACTCGTAACTTGCACACACGGAGGAAAAAATTATAGTTATTATTCTAATAAAAAGAAATAAATTATTATTGAAATTAAAACTGTTATGAAAACGAATTAATAAATAAACTCCTGCTGTTACAAGAGTAGAAGAATGAACAAGGGATGATACAGGGGTAGGAGCTGCTATAGCAGCAGGTAGTCAGCAAGAAAATGGGATTTGAGCACTTTTTGTAAAACAAGAAACAATAATTAAATAAAAAATGTAATTACCATATATATCTTTATAATATAAAAAATGTCATCTACCATAAGATATTAATCAACAAATAGAAATAAGTAAACCAATATCACCTAATCGATTAGTCAAACAAGTAATTATACCTGCAAGATATCTTTTCATTGATCTATAATAAATAACTAAACAATAGGAAACTAGACCTAATCCATCTCATCCTAATATAATTCTAATTAAATTAGGTCTTAAAATTATTAATATTATTCTTGTAATAAATAAGATAACTAAAAAAAGAAATCGATTTGAAGAGTATCTTTGAACTCCAATGTAATTGATACTATATAAAATTACTATAGAAGAAATTAATAAAACAGTTGAACAAAAAATTAATGAAATTCAATCTAAAACAATTACATAATAAACTAGTACAGAGTTAAAATTAAAAATTTTAAACTCCAATAACAAAGAATAATCCGTATAAATATATATTAACCCAACTGCTAATATAATAAAAGAACATAAAATTATGATAAAAAATCAGTATATATAAAAATTAACCTTAATCAAAATTTAAGGATAAAAATCATCTAAGAAACCACAACTCTTTATTTTAATAAACTACTTAAATTATCAAAAAAATAAAGAAAGAATTATAATAATTAAAATTAAAGGGATAAGATGAACTAATATTAAAAGGTATTCACGAATATTGCATTCTGCACATCTATATATATTGTTAAACTTTCCATGCTGAGAAAATCTAAATAAATAAAAACTGAAACAAGCTGCTAAAAAAGAAATTATAAAAATATAATAAACTGATTTTTCTCAATAAAAAATTAATCTGTTTATAATAAAAATTTCACTAATAAAATTAATTCTAGGTGGACATCTTATATTAAACGAACAGAATAAAAATCAAATCATACATATTCTTGGTATATATAACATAAGTCCTTTATTTAAAAAAAATCTTCGTCTTAATAAACGCTCATAACAAATATTTGCTAAACAAAAAAGGCCAGAAGAACATAATCCATGACCTAGTATTATTAAGTAAGATCCAAATAATCCTAATTTTGTTATAGTTAACAAACCTATTAATCTTATTCCTATGTGTGCAACTGATGAATAAGCAATTAAACATTTTATATCACCTTGAATTAAACAGATTAATCTAACTAAAATTGAACCAATAATGGAAATAGAAAACCAAATATATCTATATTTTATGAAAATATTTTCATAAATAAATATAAATCGAATTAATCCATAACCTCCAATTTTTAATATTAACCCTGCTAAAATTATAGAGCCAGAGATAGGTGCTTCTACATGAGCTTTAGGTAATCAAAAATGGAATATAAATATGGGCAGTTTAACTAAAAATGCAATAATTATAAATAAGTGTATTAAAAATGAATAAGAATAGTAATAATTTATATCAAAGAATAATCTTTTGTAATTTAAATATAAAAATAAAATAACTATTAAAAGTGGTAGAGAAGCTAATAAAGTATAAAAAAATAAGTATAAACCAGAAATTAAACGTTCTGGCTGATAACCTCAACCAAAAATTAAAATTATTAATGGAATTAATCTAAATTCAAAGAATAAATATATTATAAATATATTAGAAAAACTAAAAATAAGAATTAAACAAAAACAAAGAATAATATTTATTAAAATAAAATAATTATTTATTAATATAATATAAATTTTTGATCTTGCAATAATTATAAGAGAAGAAATCAAAAGAGTAAGTATAATTAATCCATAAGAAATATAATCAGATGCAAAATAATAAGAAATATTATTATAATATAAATTACAATTAGAAAAACTAAAAATTATAATTAATAGAATAATAAAAAATTGAAATAAATTTCAAATATTCTTAAAAAAGATTAATGGTATCAAAAAAATAACAAATATAATAAACTTTATCATATAATTAATGAATTTATATAATCATTACCATGATAACGAATTATACCTACTAATACACTTAATCCTAAAACACCTTCACATAAATAAAAAGTTATTATAAAAATATATAAATAAAAATTTGAATAAATAAATATTAAACAATAAATTATAATCAAAAATAAAAGAGAGAGAACTATAAATTCTAAACTTAATAAACATAATAATAAATGTTTACGAATAAAAATTAAAGAAAAAATTGATAATATAAATATATAAGAGAAAAAAAACAAATTCATTAGTTTTAATAATTTAATAAAAATATTAGTTTTGTAAACTAAAATTAGGTATACCTTTAAAACATCAGCATAATGTAATTTACATATTTTAGATACCCAAAATCTATATTTTATATTAAACTACATGCTGAAATTAAAATAATAATAATAAAAATTATAATTTTATTATCAACAATAATTCCGTTTATAATTAACCCTATATCAATAGGAGTAATTTTATTATTACAGACTACATTAATAACAATAATTATAAATAAAATAATATTTTCTTCATGATTTTCAATAATTACTTTTCTTATAATAGTAGGAGGTTTATTAATTTTATTTACTTACATAAGAAGAATTGCTTCAAATGAAAAATTTAAATTTAAAGTAAATTTAACAATATTCTTATTTTTTATTATTATAATTTCAGAAGAAATAATAAATGAAAATCAAGTTAATGAAACACAAGAAATAACAAAATTAATTTTAGATATAACTTCTATAATAAAATTATATAATAAAAAATCAATACTCATTACAATTATTTTAGTATTATATTTATTACTTACAATAATTGTAGTAACAAAGATTGTTAAACATCATAAAGGACCTCTTCGATCTAAAAACTATGAATAAATCAATTTTAAAAATAAATCCACTATTAAAAATTTTTAATAATTCATTAATTGACTTACCTGCACCACTAAATCTTTCATCATGATGAAATTTTGGTTCAATTTTAGGAATATGCTTATTAATTCAACTCATTTCAGGAATTCTTTTGTCTATACATTATACTTCTAATATTGAAATAGCTTTTAATAGAGTTAACCACATTACACGAGATGTAAATTATGGATGATTAATACGAACTTTACATTCTAATGGAGCTTCATTATTTTTTATTTGTATATATTTACACACAGGACGAGGAATATATTATGGATCATATAAATTTGTAAAAACTTGAATTATTGGTTTAGTAATTTTGTTACTTACAATAGCAACAGCTTTCTTAGGATATGTTCTACCATGAGGTCAAATATCATTTTGAGGAGCAACAGTAATTACAAACTTAATATCAGCTATTCCTTATATTGGATCCATACTTGTAAATTGAATTTGAGGGGGTTTTGCAGTTGACAATGCTACTCTTTCTCGATTTTTTAGATTACATTTTTTATTACCATTTATTATTTCTATAATAGTAATTATTCATTTGTTTTTTCTTCATTCTACAGGATCAAATAATCCTATTGGTATAAGTTCAAATATTGATAAAATTCCATTTCACCCTTATTTTACAATTAAGGATTTAATAGGTTTTATAATTATTTTAACTTTACTTTTTGTTTTAAATATACTTGAGCCTTATTTATTATCAGATCCAGATAATTTTATTTCAGCAAATCCAATGATTACACCAATCCATATTCAACCAGAATGATATTTCTTATTCGCTTATGCAATTTTACGATCTATTCCTAATAAATTAGGTGGGGTAATAGCATTATTTTTATCAATTATTATTTTATTAATTTTACCTTTTTCTATAAAAATAAAATTTAAAGGTATTATATTTTATCCTATTAACCAATTAAACTTTTGAATTTTTTTTTCATCAGTTATTTTATTAACTTTAATTGGAGCTCGTCCTGTAGAAAATCCATATACAACAACAGGTTTAATCTTAACTGTAATGTACTTTATATATTTTATTACTGACCCAATAATTACTAAAATATGGGATAAAATTTTAAATTAGTTACTTAGCTTATATTCCAAAGCAAATATTTTGAAAATATTAGAAAGAGAGATTTAGTAGCTTTTACAAAAAAAAATGATTAAAAGTTAAAGGATTTTACTATTAAATAAAAAAGAATATAATTTAAACTTATGGGTAAATAGCACTTTCAAGCTAAATATATAAGTTTATCATAACGATAACGAGGAAGGGAGCAACGAATTCAAATAAAAACAAAACAAAAAAAAATTAGTTTTAAATAAAAAAAGAACGAATAAAAATCTCCACCAAAGAAAATAATATTAGTAATTAAACATATAAAAATAATTCTTCTATATTCAGAAATAAAAAGAAAGGCAAAACCCCCAGAACCATATTCAACATTAAATCCTGAAACTAATTCTCTTTCACCTTCAGAAAAATCAAAGGGTGAACGATTTGTTTCAGCTAAACAACAAGAAAATCAACATGCAAATATAGGAAAAGAAAAAAAAATAAATCAACAATTAAACTGAATTTTATAAAAATCAAAAAAATTATATCTATCACATAAAAGAAAATAACTTAACAAAATTAATGATAATGAAACTTCATAAGAAATAGCTTGAGAAACTCTTCGAATACAACCTAGTATTGAATATATTCTATTAGAAGATCATCCACAGACAATTAAACTATAAACTCCAATACCAGAAATACATAAAAAAAAAAGTATTGAATAATTATACTCAATTAAATTAATATAATAAGGAAATAAACATCAAATAAAAAGAGATTGTATTAATCTGTATATAGGACAAACATAATATATAAAGACATTTGAATTTATTGGTCAACAAGATTCTTTAAGAAATAATTTAAATCCATCTCTGAAAGGTTGAAGTAATCCTAAATAACCTACTTTATTGGGACCTTTACGAATTTGTATATAACTTAAAAATTTACGCTCTAAAAGAGTAAAAAAACCAACTGATACTATAACTATAATTAATAAAATTAAAGAAGTTAAATAAATAATTATTGAATGTAAAATTCTACTTTATTAAATTCTAAATTTAATGCACTAATCTGCCAAATCAATAATAAAATTCATTAAATACAAATTTAATTGTTATTATTGGTCCTTTCGTACTAAATAAAAAAAGATTTTTTAAGATAGAAACCAACCTGGCTTACACCGGTTTGAACTCAAATCATGTAAGAATTTAAAAGTCGAACAGACTTAGAAATGTAAAACCTGCCCCACAAACTTATCTTAATTCAACATCGAGGTCGCAAACTTTAATATAAATATGAACTCCCCATTAAAATTACGCTGTTATCCCTAAGGTAACTTATCCTTATAATCTAAAAAATGGATCATAATAAACAAAAATTATTGAATTATAAAAATAAAGTTTAAAATTTATTTATCACCCCAACAAAAAAATATAAATATTATAAATATAAAATTAACTATAAATAATTAATATTAATTACATAGTAAAGTTCTATAGGGTCTTATCGTCCCTAAAAATTAATTAAGCTTTTTAACTTAAAAATAAAATTTTAATATTAAACCAAAAAAAATAAATCCTTCATATATCCATTCATACAAGTCAACAATTAAATGACTAATTATTATGCTACCTTTGCACAGTCAAAATACTGCAGCCATTTAATTTATATAATCATAGGGCAGAATTTACTTTTAATTTAAATCTAAAAGAAATGTTTTTGATAAACAGTTGAAGATTAATTTTGTCGAATTATTTATGTTATAATTATAAATTATACTAATTAAATCATTATTAAATAAAAATAAAAAATATATTTAAAAATTTAGTAAAAATATAAATTTAATAAAATTAAAAATATGAATATTAATCTATTAAGAACTTAGTAAAAGATTTTAAAATAAATAAATATAATAATACTTTAAATTTTAAATAGAAAAATAGATTATCCCAAATTACATAAGATTAAAACTAAATAAAATTTAAAAAAACTTTAATCATCAATTAAATTGAATTCCTGAATAACCAGATATAAAAAAGAGCGATTAGAATTTCTCTACTATATTAAATTTATAAATATTTATAAAACAATATATAAAAATTATAATATAGATATCTTTATTTCGGGAATATTAAATAATTAAAATTTATTAAATTTACCCTGATACAAAAGGTACTTAAAATTATTCTATTATTATCATTATATTATTTTTCAATTTTAATAAAATATTATTTTTTATTTATACTATAAATATAATTATAAAATATATGTTAAAAACATTAACAATTATAATCAAATAAAACATTAGTTTTCATATTAATGTAAATAATAAGCTTTATTATAAGCTATAATTTGAACTTTCTAGATACACCTTCCGGTACAACTACTTTGTTACGACTTATCCCATTTTATTGAGAGTGACGGGCGATATGTACATAATTTAGAGCTAAATTCAAAAAAATAAATTAATTAAAATTACTTATAAATCCTATTTCATAAAAAATTTAAAATTAATAATCAACAAAAAAATACAAATAATGTAACCCATATAAACCTAAAAAGAACTGCACCTTGACCTAATATAATTTTTTATAATAAAAAAAAATTTCTTTATAAAATACTCCATAGTATAGCGGTATACAAATAATTTATAGGTAGAAATTATTGTGGTTTATCAATTAAAATACAGGTTCCTCTATAAAGATAAATTACCGCCAAATTCTTTGAGTTTTATAGAACTTAACTATTAATATTCAGAATTTAAATTTAAATCTAAAATAATAGGGTATCTAATCCTAGTTTTATAGATAGACTTAATATATAAAAATATAGAAATTAATATAAATATAAATTCCACCTAAATATAAAATAAATATAATCAAAGAAAAAATAAATACAAAACCAAAAATATTAATTTAAATGATTTGTATAACCGCGAATGCTGGCACAAAGTTAATCCAATTTAATTAAATATCTTAAAAAAAATAAAAATTATTGTAAAACAATTTACTGTAATAAAAATAATTTATAAATAAACATATAATTAATTTAAAAAACTAATACAAAAGCTAGAATCAAACTTATTAAATTTAATAGTTTAAAAATTATGGCAAATAGCAACTTCCTCCCAAACCCATTATAATTTTTTCAAAAAAATATTAAGAATTACCCTAACTAATAATAATTTATTATTAAAAGTTAGTAAAATTAAAAAAATCTCATTTTTATTATTAAAAAAAAAAAAAAAAAAAAAAATTAAATACAATCAAAAAATAAACTTATAAATATGAAGATTTATCATTGTAAACATATTTTTTAATGTTAATTGGGGTAACATTAATAAACTGTTAAATTAATAAACTACTTCAATTAATAAACTGAACTAATAAATATGGTTAAATTAGTGAAAATTTATTCGATAATTTAACACAATTTACTTTTTTATTATATATTAATCAAAGTCATTAAAGATGACGGCAATTAAATCAATTTAAATAATTTATTAAAATAAAATCTTAATAAACTTATTTTTTATATAAATATTATAATTAAATTGAATTTTAGAAGGAATATAATAAATAATTGAAATTTGAATCAATATAAACAATAATCTTCTTATATCTTTATTTACCTTCTTTCTTTTTTTTTCTTCTTAAAAAGAAAGAAGGATCATAATAATTGATTAATTCTATACTAATAAAAATTTACACTCTAAATTAATTAATCATAATTTTTATGGTTTCAATATTTTTTTATAAAAATGAACTAATAAATATGGTTAAATTAGTGAAAATTTATTCGATAATTTAACACAATTTACTTTTTTATTATATATTAATCAAAGTCATTAAAGATGACGGCAATTAAATCAATTTAAATAATTTATTAAAATAAAATCTTAATAAACTTATTTTTTATATAAATATTATAATTAAATTGAATTTTAGAAGGAATATAATAAATAATTGAAATTTGAATCAATATAAACAATAATCTTCTTATATCTTTATTTACCTTCTTTCTTTTTTTTTCTTCTTAAAAAGAAAGAAGGATCATAATAATTGATTAATTCTATACTAATAAAAATTTACACTCTAAATTAATTAATCATAATTTTTATGGTTTCAATATTTTTTTATAAATTTTATTTTAATTCATATATATTAATATATATATTTTATTATACTATATATATATATTAATATTTATTATTTATTTATTAATATATATATATTATTATACTATATAATATTAATAATATATAAATCTACCCTTTTATTATTAAGGGTAGATTTATTATTAATATATATATTTTATTATACTATATATATATATTAATATTTATTATTTATTTATTAATATATATATATTATTATACTATATATATATATTAATATTTATTATTTATTTATTAATATATATATATTATTATACTATATAATATTAATAATATATAAATCTACCCTTTTATTATTAAGGGTAGATTTATTATTAATATATATATTTTATTATACTATATATATATATTAATATTTATTATTTATTTATTAATATATATATTTTATTATATTATGTAATATTAATAACGTATAAATTCACCCTCTTTTAAGTTGAGGGTAAATTTAATTATTAAAATATACATTAATATTATTTAATTATTTGTTTATTCACATTCTATTTACAAATTATTCAAATTATTTATTTAATAAATTAACATATATTTATATTTTGCTTTTATGTGATTTTTTTGCATAAATTTTAATAGATTAAATTGCCGTTTTTTTTATTATTTTGAGTTATATATA